AATCCTTCGATTTTCATCCATTAAATAATATTGAATTATGTCAAAAGTCTGTTTTAAATTGTCAAGTTGAAAATATTTCATTACCAAAATGTGATTATGGGTTAGTAAACGGTCAAAATGCGTAATTGGAAGGGCTATTCCTAAGGAACCCAATGATTTCAATTTCCTAACTGAAACTATGGGGGGGTCTCGTTTAAGTGCTTCTGTTATTCCATTGTGATATTTTACACTGTTGAACGGCCCCATTTGAAAACAATTGGATGATGACAAAATTATCAAAGATTGATCTTCGTTATTTCTCTTCAACAAGGTACGAATAGTTACTTGATTTTGGATAATAAGGGGTTGCTGAATCCCTGCCTTGGCATAAAACGGATTGATATAGGTGCGACTTGATCCAGTATTATAGGTCAACCATGAACTTGATGAATCGTTCCTTTTTCCGGTATACAAAAGAGGGGAGTTGACTAAGTCGATTCTTATAAAATCTCGAATCAGATCATTTGTCTTTATTTGAACAAAAGAAACGTGGGCCTCCCCGATAAAAGAATCGTTTTTAGTGTGGTTCCAATTCAATACTAAACAAGTTCGGACTAATTGATTACTTGTGTCAGGAATTCCAAAAAAAGTTTTGCCATTTCCATAAAGGATATAATTGACAATTCGAAGTTTCATGTTATCCCTTTCTTGCAACGGATCCTGAGGGAAAAGTGTTGATAAATTTATACCGTCTGCTATTTCATATGTTTCTACAGGTCGAACCAAAACAAAATACTTTGTCTTGGTCGGTATGATCCCTTGGACATAAATCCAATTTTTCCATTTATTTTTGTATTCCTTCGGATTTCTTTTTCCCGTTCCTGGTGGTATTAAGATGCTGCTGTGTCGGACTATCCGATCTGCCTCTCCAGGAAAATAAATATCTCCAGAAAAGATTTGAAGTTCAATCCTTTTCTTTTTTCTCTCTACTCGGACCAATCCGCCTACTCGGCTTCTTCTATTTAAAGTTATTAGTGTATCTCCTCCAATGATACTATTATTCCGCACCATTATGGAAGAAGAGCCAGGCAAAATATGTACTTCCTCGGGAATGAAAAAAAACCGATCTACTTTCATTTGGTATTTTGGCTTAAATTCTTTTGCCCCTCGATAATCAACCAAATCCTCTTTTTTGACGATTGAATGCACCTCCGTAGTCCCATATTTTGTGATTCCTGAGCTGTTTCTTCTGTATTGAGGATCATCAAAATAAGCAAAAATACTATTTCTGCGGAAAATACCATTTATGGGTATTTCAACCAAGATATCGGAATCTGAATCGAGCATTGTTTCTTTCTTTCGTTCTTGAATCGACTGGAATGGAATGATCAATCTATTGCTTCGCCTCTTTGACAATAAAGTAGAATTTTCATAGAGAATAGCAGGATATCGTATATTGCAATGACCAGTATATATGATTTTATTTAATTCGGAATAAACAGGAAGAGTACCCTCGTTTTTACCCGAAATATCCCAACGAAAGGGTTTACTTTTCACTTGCTCATTAGTTACGGAGCGGTTAGAATTATATCGTCGTTCGACAGAACGTGAATGAATGTTCAGTTGATCTTGATCTTTGTGAAGCGAAAAAGGGACTACACTAGCTCCGCACGACCCTCCCGCTAATATCCATAAATGACTTGTTTTTGGTAAAAGATGAACATTACCATATGTAAATTCAGATGCATGGTACACATTGGTACTCCAGTGCATTTCGCCCTCTGAATCAGAATAAATATGTTTTCGAACCTTCTCTTTAAAATTGAAAGTGTATGTTCCGGCGCGAATCTCAGCAATCACTTGTTCGGATTCTACATATTGATTATTTTGAACTAACAGAAAACTCTTAGGTGGAATATTCACATTATGTAGAATGTCTTCACTCTCAATAGTTATATAGAAGTCTATATAACACAGAAAAGCAGGATGTCCGTGACGTGTACGTGTGGGATGAACCAAATCCTCATTAAATTTGATTTTTCCATTAGAGGGGGCTCGTACATGTTCTGCAGTACCCCCAGTGAATACTCCGCCAGTATGAAAAGTTCTTAATGTTAGTTGAGTACCCGGTTCTCCAATAGATTGACCCGCAATAATACCTACAGCTTCCCCCAATTCGACCAGGTCGCCATGAGTAGGACTCCGTCCATAACAGAATCGACAGATCCAAAATATACTCCTACAAGTAAAGGGAGTTCGAATAGATATTGGGTGTATTCGAAAGGTTACGAATCGATTGATAAGTCCAATACCAATATCTTTATTTCTAATGGCAATGCATCGCGGTCCCATATATATATCATCTGCTAGTACACGCCCAATCAATGTTTGAATAAAAACTTTTTCCGACATCATCCCATTTAGAGGACTCACTGAAAACCCTTGTGTGGTGCCACAATCTGTTCTACGCACAACAATGTGTTGAACTACTTCAACAAGTCTGCGCGTCAGATATCCAGCA